GCTAGTGTAGCTTAATTAAAGCATAACACTGAAGATGTTAAGATGGGCCCTAGAAAGCCCCGCGGGCACAAAGGTTTGGTCCTGGCCTTTCCAACAACTCTAGCTTAACTTACACATGCAAGTATCCGCACTCCCGTGAGAATGCCCCACAGTTCCCTGCCCGGGAACAAGGAGCTGGTATCAGGCACATATTACTTATAGCCCACGACGCCTTGCTTGGCCACACCCCCAAGGGAATTCAGCAGTGATAAATATTAAGCCATAAGTGAAAACTTGACTTAGTCAAAGCTAAGAGGGCCGGTAAAACTCGTGCCAGCCACCGCGGTTATACGAGAGGCCCAAGTTGTTAGACATCGGCGTAAAGCGTGGTTAAGATAACTCAAACACTAAAGCCAAACACCACCCCCACTGTTATACGTTCACGGAGGTAGGAAGCCCAATCACGAAAGTAGCTTTATAATATCTGAGCCCACGAAAGCTAGGACACAAACTGGGATTAGATACCCCACTATGCCTAGCCGTAAACATAGACAGTTCACGTACCCTACTGTCCGCCCGGGAACTACGAGCGTCAGCTTAAAACCCAAAGGACTTGGCGGTGCTTTAAACCCACCTAGAGGAGCCTGTTCTAGAACCGATAATCCCCGTTCAACCTCACCCTTCCTTGTTCTATCCCGCCTATATACCACCGTCGTCAGTTTACCCTGTGAAGGTCAAACAGTAAGCACAACCGGCATAGCCCAAAACGTCAGGTCGAGGTGTAGCGTATGGAAGGGGAAGAAATGGGCTACATTCCCTAATATTAGGGCATACGGACGACATACTGAAACGCATGTCTGAAGGAGGATTTAGCAGTAAGCAGGAAGTAGAGTGTCCCGCTGAAACCGGCTCTGAAGCGCGCACACACCGCCCGTCACTCTCCCCGAGCTAAGATTCTTTAAGTAACTAAAACCCTATAACTGTAAAGGGGAGGCAAGTCGTAACATGGTAAGTGTACCGGAAGGTGTACTTGGAACAAATATACCAGAGTATGGCTAAGATAGAAAAGCATCTCCCTTACACTGAGAAGTCATCCGTGCAAATCGGATTACCCTGACGCCAAAAAGCTAGCCCACCCACCCAAAAGCAACAAATCACTATTTATAACCCCGAACAAATTAATTAATTAATTAACAAACCATTTTTCCCCCCTAGTATAGGCGATAGAAAAGGAACCATGGAGCTATAGAAAAAGTACCGCAAGGGAAAGCTGAAAGAGAAATGAAACAACCCAGTTAAGCACAAAAAAGCAGAGATTTTAGCTCGTACCTTTTGCATCATGAATTAGCTAGTAAAATTCAAGCAAAGAGCACTTTAGTTTGCCTCCCCGAAACTAAGTGAGCTACTCCAAGATAGCCTAGTAATAGGGCGAACCCGTCTCTGTGGCAAAAGAGTGGGAAAAGCTTCGAGTAGTGGTGACAGACCTATCGAACTTAGTTATAGCTGGTTGCCTGAGAACTGGATAGAAGTTCAGCCTCCCGGCTTCTCCCCTCACATCTAACCTTAACCTTTAGACACCTGAAAGAAACCCGGAGAGTTAATCAAAGGGGGTACAGCCCCTTTAATATAAGACACAACTTTTCCAGGAGGGAAAAGATCATAATTAAGATAAGGAACAATGTCTTGGTGGGCCTAAGAGCAGCCACCCCTACAGAAAGCGTTAAAGCTCAGACATGTATTTCTATCCCCCTATTCTGATAGCCTAATCTCAACCCCCTAATCTTATCAGGCCATTCCATGCAGTCATGGAAGAGACCATGCTAGTATGAGTAATAAGAGGGTATTACAGACTCTCTCCCCGCACAAGTGTAAATCGGAACGGACACCCCGCCGAGCCTTAACGGCCCCAAACAAAGAGGGCAATGGACAACCAAATCAAACAACCAGAAAACCGTCCAACAAACCTAACCGTTAACCCCACACTGGTGTGCTTTCAAGGAAAGACTAAAAGAAAGAAAAGGAACTCGGCAAACACATCAAGCCTCGCCTGTTTACCAAAAACATCGCCTCTTGCAAAATTAACAAATAAGAGGTCCCGCCTGCCCTGTGACTATATGTTTAACGGCCGCGGTATTTTGACCGTGCAAAGGTAGCGCAATCACTTGTCTTTTAAATGGAGACCCGTATGAATGGCACAACGAGGGCTTAACTGTCTCTTCTTTCAAGTCAATGAAATTGATCTCCCCGTGCAGAAGCGGGGATACGCACATAAGACGAGAAGACCCTGTGGAGCTTTAGGCACCAAGGCAGACTATGTTAAGTACCCCAGACTAATGATTAAAACAACTTATAACCTGCCCTAATGCCTTTGGTTGGGGCGACCGCGGGGAAATGAAAAACCCCCATGTGGAATGGGAACACCTCCTAAAACTAAGAGCCCCCGCTCTAATAAACAGAACTTCTGACTAACAAGATCCGGCAACGCCGATCAACGGACCGAGTTACCCCAGGGATAACAGCGCAATCCCCTTTTAGAGCCCATATCGACAAGGGGGTTTACGACCTCGATGTTGGATCAGGACATCCTAATGGTGCAGCCGCTATTAAGGGTTCGTTTGTTCAACGATTAAAGTCCTACGTGATCTGAGTTCAGACCGGAGTAATCCAGGTCAGTTTCTATCTATGAAATGACTTTCTCTAGTACGAAAGGACCGAGAAGATGGGGCCCATGCCCAAAGTACGCCTCCACCCTCACCTAATGATTACAACTCAAATAGGCAAAGGGACATATTCTACCCCGCCCCAGAAAATGGCATGTTAAGGTGGCAGAGCACGGCTTTATTGCAAAAGATTTAAGCTCTTTATACAGAGGTTCAAATCCTCTCCTTTACTATGCTTTCGACACTAGTAACCCACATCATCAACCCACTAGCTTTCATCGTCCCAGTCCTCCTAGCCGTTGCCTTCCTCACCCTACTAGAACGAAAAGTTCTAGGGTATATACAATTTCGAAAAGGCCCAAACATTGTAGGGCCCTACGGACTTCTCCAACCTATTGCCGACGGCATCAAACTCTTCATCAAAGAGCCCATCCGCCCTCTAACCTCCTCCCCCTTCCTATTCTTAATTACACCCATCATGGCCCTCACATTAGCCCTCACCCTATGAGCACCCATACCCATACCACACCCAGTAATTGACCTTAACCTAGGCGTCCTATTTATTCTTGCACTATCTAGCCTCGCAGTCTACTCCATTCTAGGATCAGGGTGGGCCTCAAATTCAAAATACGCCCTCATTGGGGCCTTACGAGCCGTAGCCCAAACTATTTCATACGAAGTTAGCCTAGGGTTAATCCTCCTAAACGCGATCATCTTCACTGGGGGCTTTACGCTACAGACCTTTAGCGTCGCCCAAGAAAGCGTATGACTAATCCTGCCAGCCTGGCCCCTAGCAGCCATGTGGTATATCTCAACACTGGCAGAAACCAACCGAGCCCCTTTCGACCTAACAGAAGGGGAGTCAGAACTAGTCTCGGGCTTCAACGTAGAATATGCTGGAGGTCCCTTCGCATTGTTCTTCCTGGCAGAATACTCCAATATCCTTCTCATAAACACCTTATCCGCCACCCTCTTCCTAGGAGCCACCTATTTCCCCTCTTTCCCTATCTTTACAACGACCAACCTCATAATTAAGGCAACCCTCCTCTCCGTCGTGTTTTTATGGGTTCGAGCCTCCTACCCTCGATTTCGATACGACCAACTCATGCATCTTATCTGAAAAAACTTCCTCCCCTTAACCTTGGCTCTAGTTGTTTGACACCTGGCGATCCCCATCGCATTTGCAGGGTTACCCCCTCAAATGTAAGCCCAGGAGTTGTGCCTGAAATAAAGGGCCACTTTGATAGAGTGAATCATGAGGGTTAAATTCCCTCCAACTCCTTAGAAAGAAGGGGTTCGAACCCTACCTGGGGAGATCAAAACTCCCAGTGCTTCCACTACACCACTTCCTAGTAGAATCAGCTAATTAAAGCTTTCGGGCCCATACCCCGAACATGTTGGTTAAAGTCCTTCTTCTGCTAATGACCGTTATTACGCTCACCATTTTACTCTTTGCGCTCGGTATTGGCACCTCCCTCACATTTGTGAGCTCCCACTGACTCCTAGCCTGAATAGGCTTAGAAATCAGCACCCTCGCTATCCTGCCTCTCATAGCCCAACATCACCACCCCCGAGCTGTTGAAGCCGCTACCAAATACTTTCTTATCCAAGCAACAGCGGCCGCCGTACTTCTATTTGCAAGCACCACCAACGCCTGAATCTCAGGGCACTGAGACATTCAACAAACAAGCCACCCATTACCTCTCACCCTGGCCACTCTAGCCTTAGCCCTCAAAATCGGGATTGCCCCACTCCACTCCTGGCAACCCGAAGTTCTCCAAGGACTAGGATTGAACACAGGCATCATTATAGCTACCTGACAAAAGTTAGCCCCCTTTGCTATCCTTACCCAAATTCAAACCCCCAACTCCCTTCTCCTCATTACCCTGGGCATCGCTTCAATCTTTATTGGGGGCTGAGGAGGACTTAACCAGACCCAACTGCGAAAAGTACTTGGCTACTCCTCAATTGCCCATCTAGGCTGAATAGTCCTAGTACTACAATACTCCCGCCCCCTGGCCTTACTTGCCCTTCTACTCTACATCATTGTAACCTACGCTACTTTCACTCTCTTTAACCTCCAGAGTGTCACCTCCGTAAAGTCACTCTTTGCCCTCGGAGCAAAAAACCCCATCCTCACCACTCTGCTACCCTTCCTCCTGCTGTCCTTAGCCAGCCTCCCCCCGCTAACTGGCTTCCTAGCAAAACTGCTCATCCTAAAAGAGCTCACCAAACAAGGCCTGGCCCCAACAGCAGCATTAGCCATTTTAGGCACCCTCCTTAGCGCATTCTTCTACGTGCGACTATCCGTAGCAACAGCACTTACCCTCGCCCCCAATACAATAACCAGCACAGCCCCCTGACGACTCCCATCATTACGACTTACCTTACCCCTCTCCATCAGCACCGCACTAGCTGTTGCCCTCCTACCCCTCACCCCTACCCTACTCGCACTACTCACCTATTAATGCAAACCACAAACCCCTTAGTTTAAAGTGACTTAGGTTAGATTACCCAGACCAAGAGCCTTCAAAGCCCTCAGCGGAGGTGAAAACCCTCCAGTCGCTGTAAGACTTGCGGGATATTACCCCACATCTCCTGCATGCAAAACAGACACTTTAATTAAGCTAAAGCCTTACTAGATAGGCAGGCCTCGATCCTACAAACTCTTAGTTAACAGCTAAGCGCCCAAGCCAGCGAGCATCCATCTATCTTTCCCCCGCCTTATCAAACACTTCGAAGGCGGGGGAAAGCCCCGGCAGGCGATTAGCCTGCTTCTTCAGATTTGCAATCTGATATGTCTAATACACCTCGGAGCTTGGTAAGAAGAGGACTCAAACCTCTGTATATGGGGCTACAATCCACCGCTTAAAGCTCAGCCATCTTACCTGTGGCAATTACACGCTGACTTTTTTCGACCAATCATAAAGACATCGGCACCCTCTATTTACTATTCGGTGCTTGAGCTGGAATAGTGGGGACAGCTTTAAGCCTACTAATTCGAGCAGAATTAAATCAACCAGGCAGCCTCCTTGGGGACGACCAAATCTACAATGTTATCGTCACAGCACATGCATTTGTAATAATTTTTTTTATGGTCATACCCGCTATAATTGGGGGATTCGGAAACTGGCTAATTCCCCTAATAATTGGGGCCCCCGATATGGCATTCCCCCGAATGAACAACATAAGCTTTTGACTCCTTCCCCCCTCCCTTCTCCTTCTCCTAGCATCCGCCGGAGTTGAGGCCGGAGCCGGGACTGGATGAACAGTATATCCTCCCCTAGCCGGCAATCTAGCACATGCAGGTGCATCAGTAGATTTAACCATCTTCTCTCTCCATTTAGCTGGGGTTTCCTCAATTCTAGGGGCTATTAACTTTATCACAACCATCATCAACATGAAACCTCCCGCCATCTCGCAGTATCAGACACCCCTATTTGTCTGAGCAGTATTAATTACTGCAGTACTGCTACTTCTTTCCCTTCCAGTCCTTGCTGCGGGTATCACAATACTCTTAACAGACCGAAACCTGAACACTACCTTCTTTGACCCCGCAGGAGGAGGGGATCCGATTCTCTACCAGCACTTATTCTGATTCTTCGGCCACCCAGAGGTATATATTCTTATTCTCCCAGGGTTCGGGATAATCTCCCACATTGTCGCCTACTACAGCGGCAAAAAAGAGCCCTTTGGCTATATAGGAATAGTATGAGCCATGATGGCAATCGGCCTTTTAGGATTCATTGTATGAGCACACCACATGTTTACAGTTGGGATAGATGTAGACACACGTGCCTACTTCACATCCGCCACAATAATTATTGCAATTCCTACTGGCGTTAAAGTCTTTAGCTGACTAGCAACCCTCCACGGAGCCGATATTAAATGGGAAGCCCCACTTCTTTGAGCCCTCGGCTTTATCTTCCTTTTTACGGTAGGAGGACTAACAGGTATTATTCTGGCCAACTCCTCTCTAGACATCGTCCTTCATGACACATATTACGTAGTAGCCCACTTCCACTACGTATTGTCAATGGGGGCCGTATTCGCCATCATTGCCGGCTTCGTCCACTGATTCCCCCTATTTACTGGTTATACGCTTCACGAAACCTGAACAAAGGTACACTTCGGAGTGATATTTGCAGGAGTAAATTTAACCTTCTTCCCTCAACACTTCCTTGGCCTAGCTGGAATGCCCCGACGATATTCTGACTACCCTGATGCCTACACACTATGAAACTCTGTGTCCTCTATAGGCTCGCTAGTTTCATTACTAGCAGTCTCCCTATTTATGTACATTATCTGAGAAGCCTTTGCTTCTAAACGAGAAGTTACAGTAGTAGAGCACACAATAACCAATGTAGAATGACTTCACGGCTGCCCTCCTCCCTACCACACATTTGAGGAGCCTGCTTTCGTTAAAGTCCAACGCAATTAATTCGAGAAAGGGAGGAATTGAACCCCCATAGACTAGTTTCAAGCCAGTCGCATAACCGCTCTGCCACTTTCTTTAATAAGACTCTAGTAAAACAGCTATTACACTGCTTTGTCAGGGCAAAATTGCGGGTTAAAGCCCCGCGTGTCTTATATAATAATGGCACATCCCCAACAACTAGGATTCCAAGACGCAACCTCACCTCTCATAGAAGAGCTTCTTCATTTCCACGACCATGCCCTAATAATTGTCTTCCTAATTAGTACATTTGTACTTTACATTATGGTGGCCATGGTTACTACCAAAGTTTATGACAAATACATTTTAGACTCCCAAGAGATTGAAATCATCTGAACCGTCCTCCCAGCAATCATTCTCATTATAATTGCCCTCCCCTCTTTACGTATTCTCTACATTATGGACGAAGTCAACGACCCACACCTGACAGTAAAAGCTATAGGCCACCAATGATATTGAAGCTACGAGTATACTGACTACGAAGAGCTTGGATTCGACTCATACATAATCCCGACACAAGATTTAATGCCTGGCCAATTTCGTCTTTTAGAGACAGACCACCGAATAGTCGTCCCAGTCGAATCCCCTGTTCGAGTCTTAGTCTCCGCTGAAGACGTACTACACTCCTGAGCAGTCCCTACACTAGGAGTAAAAATAGACGCAGTCCCTGGCCGACTAAACCAAACAGCCTTCATTACCTCACGCCCAGGAGTCTTCTATGGGCAATGCTCTGAAATTTGCGGGGCAAACCACAGCTTCATACCTATCGTAGTGGAAGCCGTTCTCCTAGAATCCTTCGAAAACTGACTATCTATCACCCTCCAAGACCTATCACTAAGAAGCTAAAAAGGGACTAAGCGCTAGCCTTTTAAGCTAGAGACTGGTGACCCCCAACCACCCTTAGTGAAATGCCCCAGCTTAATCCAAACCCGTGATTTGCCATCCTAATTTTTACCTGAATAGTATTTTTATATTTCCTTCCTACAAAAGTCATAGGACACACCTACCCAAGTGAACAAACCGCCCAAATTCCTCACTTCGCCCAACCAGAAAACTGACCCTGACCATGACTCTAAGCCTCTTCGACCAATTTATAAGCCCCTGATATATGGGTATCCCCCTACTAGCCATCTCCCTCGTACTCCCCTGAACCCTCTTTCCAACTCCCACACTTCGCTGACTAAATAACCGAATACTAACCTTCCAAGGCTGATTCATCGCCCGGTTTACGCAACAAACCTTCTTGCCCCTGAACGTTGGAGGACATAAGTGAGCTCTTCTCTTGACCTCTCTTATAGTATTTCTTATTACTCTGAACATGTTGGGCCTTCTCCCCTACACCTTTACTCCCACTACACAACTGTCCCTAAACCTTGGCCTCGCCGTACCCCTGTGATTGGCGACCGTAGTTATTGGCATGCGTAATCAACCAACAGCAGCCCTAGGTCACCTTCTGCCAGAAGGAACCCCCACACCTCTAATCCCCGTCCTTATCGTTATCGAAACAATTAGCCTATTTATCCGACCCATCGCCCTGGGGGTTCGACTTACAGCCAATTTGACTGCCGGCCACCTTCTAATTCAACTAGTCTCAATAGCCGTCTTTGTCCTATTGCCCATAATACCCACCGTGGCCGTGCTGACAGCAATTCTGCTACTCATGCTAACACTTCTAGAAGTTGCTGTCGCAATAATCCAGGCCTATGTATTCGTATTACTCCTGAGCCTATACCTACAAGAAAACGTCTAATGGCCCATCAAGCACACGCATATCATATAGTCGACCCCAGCCCTTGACCTCTAACAGGTGCAGTTGCCGCCCTGCTAATAACTTCAGGTCTTGCAGTTTGATTCCACTACCATACTACAACACTTATAACTCTCGGGATTGTCCTTCTTCTCCTCACAATACTCCAATGATGGCGGGACATCGTACGAGAAGGCACGTATCAAGGACACCACACACCCCCCGTCCAAAAAGGCCTTCGATATGGAATAATTCTCTTTATTACCTCAGAAGTCTTCTTTTTTCTAGGATTCTTCTGGGCTTTCTACCACTCAAGCCTTGCACCCACCCCTGAACTAGGGGGTTGCTGACCCCCTACAGGCATCACCACCTTGGACCCATTCGAAGTGCCCCTTCTCAATACAGCCGTCCTCCTCGCCTCAGGGGTTACAGTTACTTGAGCCCATCACAGTATTATAGAAGGCCAACGAAGCCAAGCAATTCAATCCCTCTCCCTAACAATTCTACTAGGGTTCTACTTCACTTTCCTACAAGGAATAGAGTATTATGAAGCCCCATTCACAATTGCTGACGGGGTTTACGGTTCCACCTTCTTTGTAGCAACCGGCTTCCATGGCCTACACGTCATCATTGGCTCTACCTTCCTAGCTGTCTGCCTCCTACGCCAAGTCCAGTACCACTTCACATCTGAGCACCACTTCGGATTCGAAGCAGCTGCCTGATATTGACACTTCGTAGATGTCGTCTGACTATTCCTATACATCTCTATCTACTGATGAGGATCATAATCTTTCTAGTATTAACGTTAGTATAAGTGACTTCCAATCACCCGGTCTTGGTTAAAACCCAAGGAAAGATAATGAACTTAGTCATAACGATTATTTCTATTACCCTCGCGCTCTCCATTATCCTGGCCACCATCTCCTTCTGACTCCCTCAAATAACCCCTGACCACGAGAAACTGTCCCCCTACGAATGCGGATTTGACCCCCTAGGCACAGCCCGCCTACCATTTTCCATCCGATTTTTCCTTGTCGCCATTCTCTTCCTTCTGTTTGACCTAGAAATTGCCCTTCTCCTGCCTCTCCCATGAGGAGATCAATTAACATCCCCCCTTCTCACCTTCCTCTGAGCCTCTGCTGTCCTAGCCCTCTTAACCCTAGGCTTGGCCTATGAATGACTCCAAGGTGGGCTAGAATGGGCTGAATAGGCAGTTAGTTTAAGAAAAACATTTGATTTCGGCTCAAAAACTTCTGGTTAAAGTCCATAACTACCTAATGACCCCCGCCCACTTCACTTTCTCGTCAGCATTCGTACTAGGGCTCGCAGGCCTAGCCTTTCACCGAACCCATCTCCTTTCCGCCCTTCTCTGTTTAGAAGGAATAATACTGTCCCTGTTTATTGGCATATCCCTGTGAACGCTACAACTGGACGCTACAGCTTTCTCACCCTCCCCTATGCTATTATTAGCGTTTTCAGCCTGTGAAGCTAGCGCAGGCTTAGCCCTCCTAGTAGCGACAGCTCGTACCCACGGTACTGATCGACTACAAAGCCTAAACCTTTTACAATGTTAAAAATCCTCATCCCCACCCTAATGCTGATCCCCACAATTTGACTCTCTCCTGCCAAACGACTATGAACCCTGACCCTCGCACACAGTCTAATCATCGCATTAGCCAGCTTTTCCTGACTAAAAAACCTCTCAGAGACAGGATGGTCTTGCCTCAATTCTTACCTAGCAACTGACCCCCTTTCCACCCCCCTATTGGTCCTTACTTGTTGACTTCTACCTCTCATGATCCTCGCTAGCCAAAATCATCTAGCCTCCGAACCTGTAGGCCGTCAACGGATATATATTACGCTATTAACAACCCTACAAGTCTTTTTAATTATAGCATTCGGTGCCACCGAAATCATTATATTTTATGTCATATTTGAGGCTACCCTCCTCCCAACCTTAGTTTTAATTACTCGATGAGGTAACCAAACAGAGCGACTAAGCGCAGGATTCTACTTCCTATTTTATACCCTAGCAGCATCCCTCCCCCTCCTTATCGCCCTCCTACTTCTCCAAAACACTACAGGAACCCTGTCACTATTAACCCTACAATTCTCTAGCCCCCTGCACCTCACCTCATATGCAGATAAAATTTGATGAGCCAGCTGCTTACTAGCATTCCTAGTTAAAATACCACTTTATGGCGTCCACCTCTGACTCCCTAAAGCGCACGTCGAAGCTCCTGTAGCAGGCTCTATAGTACTTGCCGCCGTATTACTAAAGCTCGGGGGTTACGGAATAATACGAATACTCACTGTTCTTGAACCACTTACTAAAGAACTAAGTTACCCCTTCATTATTCTAGCACTATGAGGCGTAATTATGACGGGCTCAATCTGCTTGCGCCAAACCGACCTCAAGTCACTAATTGCTTACTCTTCAGTCAGCCACATGGGCTTAGTAGTAGGAGGCATTCTTATCCAAACAGCCTGAGGCTTCACAGGCGCTCTGATTCTAATAATTGCACATGGCCTAACCTCCTCCGCTCTCTTCTGCCTCGCAAATACTAACTACGAACGTACACACAGCCGGACCATACTACTAGCTCGAGGCCTCCAAATAGCCCTCCCACTAATAACATCATGATGATTTCTTGCCAGCCTAGCCAACTTGGCCCTTCCCCCTCTCCCAAACCTCATGGGAGAACTAATAATCTTCACATCACTCTTCAACTGGTCCTGATGAACCTTTATCCTTACAGGGGCTGGCACACTAATTACAGCAGCCTACTCCCTCTACATATTCCTAATGACCCAACGAGGCCCGCTCCCAGCACATATTATTGCTTTAGACCCCTCCCACTCACGGGAACACTTACTAATTACCCTTCACCTCGTCCCCCTTCTTCTCCTAATCCTAAAGCCTGAATTAATTTGAGGCTGGGCCGCCTGTAGGTATAGTTTCAACAAAAACATTAGATTGTGATTCTAAAAACAGAGGTTAAAATCCCCTTACCCACCGAGAGAGGCTCGTAGCAACGAAGACTGCTAATCTTCGCCACCTTGGTTAGACCCCAAGGCTCACTCGTAACGCTCCTAAAGGATAATAGCTCATCCGTTGGTCTTAGGAACCAAAAACTCTTGGTGCAAATCCAAGTAGCAGCTATGCACTTCACACCACTTACCATAACATCAAGCTTAATCCTCATCTTTACATTATTAATGTACCCCGTACTTACAACCTTGAGCCCAAACCCCCGAAAAGCCGACTGAGCCCTCATCCAAGTTAAAGGGGCCGTCAAAGCAGCTTTCTTTGTTAGCCTCCTGCCCCTTTGCCTGTTCCTAAATGAAGGCGCAGAAACGATTATTACCAACTGAAACTGAATAAACACCACAACCTTTGATATTAATATTAGCTTTAAATTCGATTACTACTCCATTACTTTTACCCCGATTGCCCTCTACGTCACCTGAGCCATCCTCGAATTCGCATCCTGATACATACACTCAGATCCTTTCATAAACCGATTTTTTAAATACCTCCTCATCTTCCTTATCGCCATAATTGTTCTAGTTACAGCAAATAACCTCTTCCAACTCTTCATTGGCTGAGAGGGGGTAGGCATCATATCCTTCCTCCTAATCGGCTGATGATACGGGCGAGCAGATGCAAACACTGCTGCCCTTCAAGCAGTCCTATATAACCGAGTCGGAGATATTGGTCTAATTTTCGCCATAGCCTGAATCGCAATAAACCTCAATTCATGAGAAATACAACAAATTTTCGCAGCAGCAAAAGGCCTAGACCTCACCCTACCTCTTCTAGGGCTTATTCTTGCCGCTACCGGAAAATCAGCCCAATTCGGCCTACACCCGTGACTCCCATCCGCTATAGAAGGCCCCACACCGGTCTCTGCCCTATTACATTCTAGCACCATAGTTGTAGCCGGCATCTTCTTGCTCATCCGAATGAGCCCCCTTTTACAAGAAAACCAAACAGCCCTAACAACCTGCCTATGCCTAGGGGCCCTAACCACACTATTTACCGCTACCTGCGCGCTTACACAAAATGACATCAAAAAAATTGTTGCTTTCTCCACATCAAGTCAACTAGGCCTGATAATGGTCTCTATTGGCCTAAACCAACCCCAACTCGCCTTTATTCACATCTCCACCCATGCCTTTTTCAAAGCATTACTATTCCTCTGCTCCGGCTCAATCATCCACAGTCTCAATGACGAACAAGATATCCGAAAAATAGGAGGAATACACCGCCTAACTCCCTTCACATCCTCCTGCCTTACTATTGGGAGCCTAGCCCTCACGGGTACACCTTTCTTAGCTGGCTTCTTCTCAAAAGACGCTATTATCGAAGCCCTAAACACGTCACACCTTAACGCCTGAGCCCTCGTCCTGACCCTCTTAGCCACCTCCTTTACAGCTGTTTACAGCCTCCGAGTCATCTTCTTTGTATCAATGGGGCACCCCCGATTCAACTCCTTATCCCCAATCAACGAAAACGCCCCCGCAATAGTTAACCCCATAAAACGGCTAGTTGGAGGGAGCATTATTGCCGGTTTCGTAATTATCTCAAACACCCTCCCCCTAAAAACGCCCATCATGTCTATACCCCCCTTACTTAAACTAGCCGCCTTAGCTGTCTCCGTTCTTGGCTTAATTATAGCCCTTGAACTAGCATCCCTAACAAGCAAACAGTTCAAACCAATCCCCCAACTAACCTGCCACCACTTCTCCAACATATTAGGGTTCTTCCCAACAATTATCCACCGTCTTCCACCTAAACTAAACCTAGCACTAGGACAGGCAATTGCCACCCAAATAATTGATCAGACCTGACTCGAAAAAACCGGCCCCAAAGCCGTCACTTCCTTAAATACGCCCCTAATTTCAACTGTAAGCAACATCCAACGAGGGATAATCAAAACCTACCTCATTACATTCCTTTTAACCCTGGCCATCGCCACTCTTATGCTTTTATTTTAAACAGCCCGAAGAGTCCCCCGACTTAATCCCCGAGTTAACTCCAGCACCACAAACAGAGTAAGAAGAAGAACCCACGCACCTACAACTAATAACCCGCCCCCTAGCGAATACATCAATGCGACACCTCCAATATCCCCTCGAAGCACAGAAAACTCACTAAACTCATCTGCGGATACTCAAGAAAACTCATACCACCCCTCGTACAAAAAGCAAGTAACTAAAACTACCCCTAAAACATACATAAGCATGTATATAATAACAGCCTGACTCCCCCAACTCTCAGGGTAAGGCTCGGCGGCAAGAGCCGCCGAATAAGCAAACACAACCAGTATCCCTCCCAAGTAAATTAAAAACAAAATTAAAGACAAGAAAGAACCTCCATGCCCCGCTAGAATCCCACACCCAAAACCCGCTACTACAACCAGCCCTAAAGCTGCAAAGTAAGGAGAGGGGTTAGAAGCTACCGCAACAAGACCCAATACTAAACCCAACGAAAATAAAGACATCATATAAGTCATAATTCCTGCCAGGATTCTAACCAGGACTAATGGCTTGAAAAACCACCGTTATTATTTAACTACAAGAACCCTTAATGGCAAGTCTACGTAAGACCCACCCTCTCCTAAAAATCGCCAACGACGCACTAGTTGACCTTCCAGCCCCCTCCAACATCTCTGCATGATGAAACTTCGGCTCTCTACTTGGCCTTTGCTTAGTTTCTCAAATTATCACAGGACTATTCCTAGCTATACACTACACTTCAGACATTGCAACAGCTTTTTCCTCCGTTGCCCACATCTGCCGAGATGTAAACTACGGATGGCTAATCCGAAACCTTCACGCCAACGGCGCATCCTTCTTCTTCATCTGCATTTACTTCCACATTGGCCGAGGACTATACTACGGCTCCTACCTCAATAAAGAAGCTTGAAATATCGGCGTGGTTCTTCTACTATTGGTAATAATAACCGCTTTCGTTGGTTATGTCCTACCTTGAGGTCAAATATCATTTTGAGGAGCTACTGTTATTACCAACCTTTTATCTGCAGTTCCTTACATTGGCAACACTCTTGTTCAATGAATCTGAGGCGGTTTTTCAGTCGATAATGCAACCTTAACTCGCTTTTTTGCGTTCCACTTCCTCCTGCCCTTTATTATTGCAGCTATAAGCCTCATCCACTTACTTTTCCTACACGAACATGGCGCAAATAACCCCCTCGGCCTAAACTCAGACGCAGATAAAATCCCATTCCACCCTTACTTCTCCTACAAAGACCTTCTAGGATTTGCTATCCTCTTAATTGCACTCACCTCCCTAGCACTGTTCTCTCCTAACCTATTAGGAGATCCAGACAACTTCACCCCAGCCAACCCCCTCGTGACCCCACCACATATTAAACCCGAATGATATTTCCTGTTTGCATATGCAATCCTTCGATCAATTCCCAATAAACTGGGAGGGGTGCTAGCTCTACTAGCATCAATTCTGGTCCTTTTAGTTGTCCCACTAATCCACACCTCAAAACAACGAAGCCTGACATTCCGACCTGTGACCCAGTTCTTATTCTGAACATTAATTGCAAACGTCGCTATTCTCACTTGAATCGGAGGGATACCTGTCGAACACCCCTACATTATTATCGGACAAATCGCCTCCTTCCTCTACTTCTTCCTATTTTTAGTACTTATACCATTCGCTGGCTGACTGGAGAATAAAGCCCTTGAATGATCTTGCATTAGTAGCTCAGCTTCAGAACGCCGGTCTTGTAAACCGGACGCCGGGGGTTAAAGTCCCCCCTACTGCTCAAAGAAAAGGGATTCGAACCCCTACCGCTAACTCCCAAAGCTAGAATTCTTAAATTAAACTATTCCTTGAATGCATATATACAGTATTATGTTTATATATTTATATTACAACTTATATGCTATGGTGTGTGTACATACATATATGTATAATCAACACACATTTAAGTCGGAGTAATTACGTTAGTGGGATTCTAATACATAAATTTTTATAGTTGCGGATATGGATTAGTAATTAAAATTGTAAATATTTTACTACTCCACCAACTAGTACATACGATATTTATAAATATTTATCAAAACATTGCAAACTCTGGAATTACAACCAAGTATCACCATAGAAATAAATTCATTGTATGATGCCCAATAAGAACCCACCAATAATTGCAAGCAGGTGATAACGGTTATTGAGGTCAAGGTCATGTATTTGTGGGGGTTCCTACTAGTGGGCATATCGGCATCTGGTTCCTATTTCAAGGTCATAGGTAATCATGAACCTCATGACCTTTTGAAACTTACATAGGTTAATGTCGACAATCATCTCCGGAAGCAACCCCCATGCCGAGCGTTCTTTCCACAGGGGTCACTGGTATTTTTTTCTCTTTTATCCTTTCACTTGACATCTCACAGTGATTGTTCACATAAACTCAAGGTAGGAGTAAACATTGAAATATTGCACGGCACGTAATATATAATTAATGGTACCAGGACTTTGACTCAGAATTACATTAAACTTTATCAGGGACATAAGCGCTGCTGACTTTCCTCAAACACCCAACATATAAATAAATGCCCCGGGGCCTCAAGCCCACCACTGATCTTTATTTAAGTAAATACCCCCCCCCCCCCCCCACATGGGGGGAAAGCTAACATCTCCAAACCCCTCTAAACAACAAAAACCCTCCGAACTCTTATCTTAATTTAAAATAAGCATATTTACAATATTACAGTATTGCACAC